GCTAGTGTAGCTTAATCCAAAGCATAACACTGAAGATGTTAAGATGGGCCCTAAGAAGCTCCACATGCACAAAGGCATGGTCCCGACCTTATTATCAGCTCTAACCCAACTTACACATGCAAGTCTCCGCAATCCCGTGAGTATGCCCTCAATCCCCCGCCCGGGGACAAGGAGCGGGCATCAGGCACAAATTTTTAGCCCAAGACGCCTAGCCAAGCCACACCCCCAAGGGAATTCAGCAGTGATAAATATTAAGCCATAAGTGAAAACTTGACTTAGTCAGGGCTAAATAGGGCCGGTAAAACTCGTGCCAGCCGCCGCGGTTAAACGAGAGGCCCCAGTTGATATTAACACGGCGTAAAGGGTGGTTAAGGAAAGAAGGCAATAAAGCTAAATGGCCCTTTGGCCGTTATACGCTCCTAGGTGTCCGAAACCCAATCACGAAAGTAGCTTTAAAAACCAACCTGACCCCACGAAAGCTGAGAAACAAACTGGGATTAGATACCCCACTATGCTCAGCCGTAAACCAAGACGTCCAACTACAATCACACGTCCGCCAGGGTACTACGAGCATCAGCTTAAAACCCAAAGGACCTGACGGTGCCTTAGATCCCCCTAGAGGAGCCTGTTCTAGAACCGATAACCCCCGTTAAACCTCACCACTTCTAGCCGACCCAGCCTATATACCGCCGTCGCCAGCTTACCCTGTGAAGGTAATAAAAGTAAGCAAAATGGGCACAACCCAGAACGTCAGGTCGAGGTGTAGCATACGAAGTGGGAAGAAATGGGCTACATTTTCTGCCACCAGAACACTACGGACATGCAACATGAAATAGTGCTCAAAGGAGGATTTAGTAGTAAAAAGGAAGCAGAGTGTCCTTTTGAACCCGGCTCTAAGGCGCGTACACACCGCCCGTCACTCTCCCCTGTCAACACGCATTATAGATACATTACACCAAAGCACTGACAAGGGGAGGCAAGTCGTAACATGGTAAGTGTACCGGAAGGTGTACTTGGATTAAACCCAGGGCGTGGCTGAGTCAGTCAAGCATCTCACTTACACCGAGAAGACATCCATGCAAATTGGATCACCCTGAGCCAAACAGCTAGCTTAACCACTAATTTTAACTAACCAATATAAATAGACACACATAACCCAACAACAAAAATTAAATCATTTTTTTACCTGAGTATGGGAGACAGAAAAGGTACCACCCAAAGCAATAGAAAAAGTACCGCAAGGGAAAGCTGAAAGAGAAATGAAATAACCCATATAAGCACTAAAAAGCAAAGATTAAACCTTGTACCTTTTGCATCATGATTTAGCCAGTACACCCAAGCGAAGAGAACTTTAGTTTGAAACCCCGAAACCAGGTGAGCTACCCCGAGACAGCCTATGTAAATAGGGCTAACCCGTCTCTGTGGCAAAAGAGTGGGAAGAGCTCCGGGTAGAAGTGACAGACCTACCGAACCTGGTGATAGCTGGTTGCCTGAGAAATGGATAGAAGTTCAGCCCCGTGCACCCCCAAACCAAAGCCTAAATTTAAGGTAAAACTAAGGGAGATACACTGGAGTTAGTTAAAGGGGGTACAGCCCCTTTAACAAAGGACACAACCTTAACAGAAGGATAAAGATCATAGTAACTAAGACAAGCTGTTTTAGTGGGCCTAAAAGCAGCCATCTAAACAGAAAGCGTTAAAGCTCAGACAGCAGAAACTTTATTATACCGATAAAAAATCTTATTCCCCTAACACTATCAGGCTGATCCATACCCCTATGGAAGAAATTATGCTAAAATGAGTAACAAGAAGACCTGCTCTTCTCCAAGCACAAGTGTAAACCAGATCGGACAAACCACTGGAAAACAACGAACCCAATCAAAGAGGGCACTGTGGTAAGTATAGAAACCAAGAAAACCCCACAGCCAACTAATCGTTAACCCCACACTGGAGTGCTATTTTAAAGGAAAGACTAAAAGAATGGGAAGGAACTCGGCAAACACAAGCCTCGCCTGTTTACCAAAAACATCGCCTCCTGCAACTAAATTAAGTATAGAAGGTCCAGCCTGCCCAGTGACTATAAGTTCAACGGCCGCGGTATTTTGACCGTGCAAAGGTAGCGCAATCACTTGTCTTTTAAATGAAGACCTGTATGAATGGCCAAACGAGGGCTTAACTGTCTCCCCCTTCCAGTCAGTGAAATTGATCTACCCGTGCAGAAGCGGGTATAATAATACAAGACGAGAAGACCCTTTGGAGCTTAAGGTACAAAGACTAACCACGTCAAACAACTATATAAAAAGAAAGAACCTAGTGGAACATAAAACTTTACCTTCGGTTGGGGCGACCACGGAGGAAAAACCAGCCTCCGAGTGGAATGGGCTACATTCCTAGAACCAAGAGAAACATCTCTAAGGCGCAGAATATCTGACCACATATGATCCGGCCTTACGGCCGATCAACGAACCAAGTTACCCTAGGGATAACAGCGCAATCCTCTCCCAGAGTCCATATCGACGAGGGGGTTTACGACCTCGATGTTGGATCAGGACATCCTAATGGTGCAGCCGCTATTAAGGGTTCGTTTGTTCAACGATTAAAGTCCTACGTGATCTGGAGTTCAGACCGGAGCAATCCAGGTCAGTTTCTATCTGTAAAGCTACTTTTCCTAGTACGAAAGGATCGGAAAAGAGGGGCCCATGCTTAAAGCACGCCCCACCCCTAATCAATGAAAACAAATAAATTAAGTAAAGGGAGGGCCTAAGCCCTGCCGCCCGAAACAAGGGCATACTGGGGTGGCAGAGCATGGTAAATTGCGAGAGGTCTAAGCCCTCTTCACCAGAGGTTCAAATCCTCTCCTCAGTTATGCTAAACACCCTAATAAATCACCTAGTTAACCCACTAACCTACATTGTACCAGTCCTTTTAGCAGTAGCATTCCTAACCCTACTAGAACGAAAAGTTCTTGGGTATATACAACTACGAAAAGGACCCAATGTAGTAGGACCCTACGGACTAATACAACCCATCGCCGATGGCGTGAAATTATTTGTTAAAGAGCCTGTTCGGCCCTCCACATCCTCCCCCTTTCTATTTTTAGCAACCCCAATCCTTGCACTCACCCTAGCCATAATACTATGAGCACCCATACCAATACCTCATCCAGTTATCGATTTAAACCTAGGAATACTTTTCATCTTAGCCCTATCAAGCCTGACCGTATATTCTATTTTAGGGTCAGGATGAGCATCAAACTCAAAATATGCACTAATTGGGGCGCTGCGAGCAGTAGCCCAAACAATCTCATATGAAGTTAGCCTTGGACTAATCATTCTCTCGGTGGTTGTTTTTTCGGGTGGGTATACCCTACAAACATTTAGCACCGCCCAAGAAAGCATCTGACTTCTAGCCCCAGCATGACCTTTAGCAGCCATATGATATATTTCAACTTTGGCTGAGACAAATCGAGCCCCCTTCGACCTTACGGAAGGAGAGTCTGAATTAGTCTCAGGCTTTAATGTAGAATATGCAGGAGGCCCTTTCGCCCTATTTTTCCTAGCCGAGTACGCCAACATCCTAATAATAAATACACTGTCAGCCGTGTTATTCATGGGGTCATCCAACTTCCCGCACATAACTGAACTAACAACAGCAGGACTTATAACCAAAGCTGCATTTTTATCCATTATATTCCTATGAGTGCGGGCCTCATATCCCCGATTCCGTTACGACCAATTAATGCACCTGGTCTGAAAGAACTTCCTCCCACTAACATTAGCCCTTGTATTGTGACATATCACCCTGCCTATTGCACTATCGGGCCTTCCCCCGCAACTATAGTTTAGGAACTGTGCCCGAATACCTAAGGACCACTTTGATAGAGTGGCTTATAGGGGTTAAAATCCCCTCAGTTCTTAGAAAGAAGGGGGTCGAACCCATGCCTAAGAGATCAAAACTCTTAGTGCTTCCTCTACACCACTTTCTAAGATGAAGTCAGCTAATTAAGCTTTCGGGCCCATACCCCGGACATGACGGTTAAAACCCCTCCTCCATCAATGAACCCCTACGTACTAATAATTTTACTATCCAGCCTAGGCTTAGGGACCACCCTAACTTTTGCCAGCTCTCACTGGCTATTAGCTTGGATAGGCCTAGAAGTCAACACCTTGGCAATTATACCACTAATGGCGCGGCACCACCACCCCCGAGCAGTGGAAGCTACCACAAAATACTTCCTAACCCAGGCAACCGCAGCAGCAATAATCTTGTTCGCAAGCACAACGAATGCCTGAATTACAGGTGAGTGGGACATTAACAACATATCTACCCCCCTTGTCAACGCAATAATTATTACTGCCCTAGCACTCAAAATTGGACTAGCACCAATGCACTTCTGAATGCCAGAAGTACTGCAAGGACTAGACCTAACCACTGGCCTAATTTTATCAACCTGGCAAAAACTAGCCCCTATAGCCCTTATTCTGCAGACAGCCCAAGCTCTCGACCCACTCCTACTAACCTCCCTCGGGTTTATGTCAACCTTAGTCGGAGGGTGAGGCGGATTAAACCAAACCCAACTCCGGAAAATGTTAGCCTACTCCTCCATTGCACACCTAGGCTGAATAATTATTGTCCTAGAGTATGCCCCACAACTCACCCTCCTCACGCTAACAGTCTATATCTTCCTAACCTCAGCAACATTCCTCTCACTAAAAACATGCTCAGCCACAAAAATTAACACCCTAGCAATAACCTGGTCAAACAGCCCAATTCTAACAGCAACCACCGCCCTCGTTCTACTATCATTGGGCGGCCTGCCACCCCTAACAGGGTTTATGCCAAAATGATTAATTCTTCAAGAACTAACAAAACAAGGCCTCCCCATTGTAGCCACAATTATAGCCCTCGCCGCTATACTTAGCCTGTATTTTTACCTTCGAATTTGTTACACAATAACACTTACAATTTCCCCCAACACAACAAACTCGGCCACCCCCTGACGAGTCAAAACAACTCAAGGCTCTTTACCCCTGGCCATCTTAACCGTGATCTCATTGACCCTTCTCCCTGTAACTCCAGCTATTATAGTATTGACCACCTAGGGACTTAGGATAGTACAAAGACCAAGAGCCTTCAAAGCTCTAAGCAGAAGTGAAAATCTTCTAGTCCCTGAATAAGGCCCACAAGAGTCTATCTTGCATTTTATGATTGCAAGTCAAATGTTTTAATTAAACTAAGGCCTTACTAGATGGGAAGGCCTCGATCCTACAAACTCTTAGTTAACAGCTAAGCGCTCAAACCAGCGAGCATCCATCTACTTTTCCCGCCGTTGGCCTAAAAGGCGGGAAAAGCCCCGGCAGGGTATTACTCTACGTCTCTGGGTTTGCAATCCAACGTGCTTCTTCACTACAGGGCTCTGATAGGGAGAGGACTTTAACCTCTGTCTACGGGGCTACAACCCGCCGCCTAAACACTCGGCTACCCTACCTGTGGCAATTACACGCTGACTCTTTTCTACCAACCACAAAGACATTGGCACCCTTTATTTTATATTTGGTGCCTGAGCTGCAATAGTGGGGACTTCTTTAAGCGTCCTCATCCGGGCCGAACTTAACCAGCCCGGCTCAGTTCTAGGCGATGATCAAATTTATAACGTTATCGTCACTGCCCACGCCTTCGTGATAATTTTCTTTATAGTAATGCCTATTCTTATTGGCGGGTTCGGAAATTGACTTGTCCCACTTATAATCGGAGCGCCTGACATAGCATTCCCTCGAATAAATAACATAAGCTTTTGGCTCCTTCCCCCCTCACTTCTTCTATTACTAGCCTCTTCTGGTGTTGAGGCTGGAGCTGGAACTGGATGAACAGTCTACCCACCACTTGCAGGCAATCTTGCCCACGCAGGAGCATCCGTAGACCTTACAATTTTTTCTCTGCACTTGGCGGGTATCTCCTCAATTCTAGGAGCAATTAACTTTATTACTACTATTATTAATATAAAACCCCCAGCCATCTCCCAATATCAAACTCCCCTATTTGTGTGGGCGGTATTAGTAACAGCAGTGCTCCTCCTTCTCTCGCTACCAGTTCTGGCAGCTGGGATCACAATACTTCTTACAGATCGTAATCTAAATACTACATTCTTTGACCCGGCAGGTGGGGGAGACCCAATTCTATATCAACATCTATTCTGGTTCTTTGGCCACCCAGAAGTCTACATTCTTATTTTACCAGGATTTGGAATCATTTCGCACCTCGTGGCCTACTATTCAGGCAAAAAAGAACCATTTGGCTACATGGGCATGGTCTGGGCCATCATGTCCATCGGCATGCTTGGATTTATTGTATGAGCCCATCACATGTTCACCGTCGGGATGGACGTAGACACCCGCGCCTACTTTACATCTGCAACAATGATTATTGCTGTCCCAACCGGTATTAAAATTTTTAGCTGAATCGCTACGCTACATGGAGGCCATGTCAAATGAGATACACCCATGCTGTGGGCCTTAGGATTTATTTTCCTTTTTACAGCAGGGGGATTAACAGGGGTTGTACTAGCCAACTCATCACTAGATGTTGCTCTACATGACACATACTATGTAGTTGCACACTTCCACTACGTACTGTCAATAGGCGCTGTATTTGCTATTATAGGGGGCTTTATTCACTGATTCCCATTATTCTCAGGTTATACCCTAAATGAAATATGAACAAAAATACACTTTTGCGTAATGTTTATTGGTGTAAATATAACATTCTTCCCGCAACACTTCCTGGGACTAGCTGGGATACCACGACGATATTCTGACTACCCTGACGCCTACACCCTATGAAACGTTGTATCAACTATCGGGTCAACTATTTCCGTAATAGCAGTAATTATATTCATTTTCATTCTCTGAGAAGCCTTTGCCGCCAAACGGGAGGTCTCCTCAGTAGAAATAACTACAACGAACGTAGAATGACTTCACGGCTGCCCTCCCCCCTACCACACATTTGAAGAACCAGCATTTATCCGAGTTAAATCAAAATAACGAGAAAGGGAGGAATTGAACCCCCATGTTCTGGTTTCAAGCCAGTCACATAACCACTCTGTCACTTTCTTCTGAAGACATTAGTAAAATGTAAATTACATCACCTTGTCAAGGTGAAATCGCAGGTTAGACACCTGTATGTCTTAGGCCCTAAACTTAATGGCACACCCCTCACAACTAGGACTCCAAAACGCAGCATCACCTGTCATAGAGGAACTTCTACACTTCCACGATCACACCATGATAATTATGTCTTCAATTGGCACTTTAGTAGTTTATTTTACAGTTATAGCGGTATTTACTAAACTCAGCGATATATACATCTTCGAATCCCAAAAAATCGAAATCATGTGAACAATTTTACCAGCTATAGTACTAGTTCTGATTGCTCTCCCATCCCTCCGAATTCTATATATCATAGACGAAATTAATGACCCCCACCTAACAATTAAAGCCATAGGACATCAATGATACTGAAGCTACGAGTATACAGACTACGAGGACCTGACCTTTGACTCCTATATGATTCCCACCCAAGACCTAGCCCCCGGGCAATTCCGACTACTAGAAACAGACCACCGAGTAGTGGTCCCAGTACAATCACCAGTCCGCGTACTAGTATCCGCTGAAGACGTACTTCACTCTTGGTCCGTCCCAGCCCTTGGAGTAAAAATAGACGGAGTGCCAGGACGGTTAAACCAGACTTCTTTCGTTGCCTCCCGCCCAGGGGTATTTTACGGACAATGCTCTGAAATCTGTGGGGCAAACCATAGCTTTATGCCAATTGTGGTTGAAACTGTCCCATTAGAACATTTTGAAAACTGATCCTCTTTTATGCTAGAAGACGCCTCACTAGAAAGCTAATTATTGGACAAAGCGTTGGCCTTTTAAGCCAAAGTTTGGTGACTCCCGACCACCTCTAGTGAAATGCCCCAACTAAATCCTAGCCCCTGATTTACCATTCTAGTATTTTCATGAATCATCTTCCTTACCGTTATTCCAGCTAAAATTTTAGGTCATACAATACCCAACGAGCCCGCCCCAATAAATGAAAAAAACCATAAAACTGAGCCTTGAAACTGACCATGATAATGAGCTTTTTTGACCAATTCGCAAGCCCCTCTTTCATGGGCATCCCCCTTATTGCCCTCGCAATCGGACTACCCTGAATTCTACTTCCCACTCCCCCATCTCGGTGGGTTAGCAACCGGTTTATTACCCTCCAAACATGGTTCATTACCCGATCCACTAGTCAACTTATAATGCCCCTAAATGTGAACGGACATAAATGAGCCCTACTGTTTGCCTCCCTAATAGTATTCCTTATTACTATTAACATGCTAGGTCTTCTACCATATACCTTCACACCCACCACACAATTATCAATAAACATAGGACTAGCTGTACCACTATGACTTGCCACAGTAGTTATTGGCATGCGCAATCAACCAACAGTAGCACTTGGACACCTACTACCAGAAGGAACCCCAACCCCGTTAATTCCCGTACTTATCATTATCGAAACAATTAGTCTATTTATTCGACCACTAGCCCTTGGAGTACGACTCACAGCCAATTTAACTGCAGGCCACCTACTCATTCAACTCATCGCCACAGCCGTGTTAGTACTAGGACCTATAATGCCAACTTTAGCAATCTTAACCGCCACTGTCCTCTTCCTACTAACACTTCTAGAAGTTGCAGTAGCAATAATTCAAGCCTATGTATTTGTACTACTACTAACCCTCTACCTACAAGAAAACGTTTAATGGCACACCAAGCGCACGCATTTCATATAGTTGATCCTAGCCCATGACCACTAACTGGGGCCATCGGTGCTCTACTAATAACATCAGGCCTAGCAATCTGGTTTCACTACAACTCAATAACATTAATAACCCTTGGACTTATTCTGCTACTTCTTACAATAATCCAATGATGACGCGACATTATCCGAGAAGGGACATTTCAAGGGCACCACACACCCCCCGTGCAAAAGGGCCTACGTTATGGCATAATCCTGTTTATTACCTCTGAGGTATTCTTCTTCCTAGGCTTTTTCTGAGCCTTTTATCACTCAAGCCTGGCACCCACACCAGAGTTAGGAGGATGTTGACCACCAACAGGAATTACTACACTAGACCCATTTGAAGTGCCCCTCCTCAATACAGCAGTTCTCCTGGCATCTGGGGTAACAGTCACATGAGCTCACCACAGTATTATGTCCGGGGAACGAAAGCAAGCTATTCAATCCCTCACACTTACAATTTTACTAGGACTATATTTTACTGCACTACAGGCCATGGAATATTATGAAGCCCCCTTTACAATTGCAGACGGAGTATACGGCTCTACGTTCTTCGTAGCCACAGGATTCCACGGACTACACGTAATTATTGGATCAACCTTCCTGGCTGTCTGCCTACTTCGCCAAATCCAGTACCACTTTACATCCAAACACCACTTCGGATTCGAAGCCGCCGCTTGATACTGACACTTTGTTGACGTAGTTTGACTGTTCCTTTACGTGTCTATCTACTGATGAGGCTCATATCTTTCTAGTATTAAATTAGTACAAATGACTTCCAATCATTTAGTCTTGGTTAAACCCCAAGGAAAGATAATGAACTTAATTACAACTATTATTATAATTGCAGTAACTTTGTCCCTGGTCCTAGCAGCTGTATCATTCTGACTCCCACAAATGAGCCCAGACGCCGAAAAACTATCCCCCTACGAATGCGGATTCGACCCATTAGGATCTGCCCGACTACCCTTCTCTCTTCGATTCTTCTTAATCGCCATCCTATTTCTGTTATTTGACCTAGAGATTGCCCTCCTTCTACCCCTTCCCTGAGGAGATCAGCTACATAACCCCACAACAACACTCTTTTGGGCCGCCACAGTCATCATTTTACTGACCCTTGGGTTAATTTATGAATGAACTCAAGGAAGCCTAGAGTGAGCAGAATAGGGAGTTAGTCTAAAACAAGACCTCTGATTTCGGCTCAGAGAATTGTGGTCTAAGTCCACAGCCCCCTTATGACACCAGTACACTTCAGCTTCAGCTCAGCATTTATTTTAGGACTAATAGGGCTAACATTCCACCGCACTCACCTGCTGTCCGCGCTTTTGTGCTTAGAGGGTATAATATTATCCTTATTTATTGGATTAGCACTATGAGCATTGCAATTTGAAGCCACAGGCTTCTCCACAGCCCCAATGCTTCTACTGGCTTTCTCAGCCTGTGAAGCAAGTACAGGTCTTGCACTCCTAGTAGCCACAACTCGGACCCATGGTACCGATCGTCTACAAAACCTAAACCTCCTACAATGTTAAAAGTACTAATCCCCACACTTATATTATTTCCAACAATTTGACTAACACCATCAAAATGATTATGAATAGCGACGATCGCCCACAGTCTATCAATTGCCCTCACCAGCCTCACATGGTTGAAATGGACCTCCGAAACGGGCTGGGCCACATCTAGCACCTACCTGGCCACAGATCCTTTATCGACCCCCCTACTAGTTCTCACCTGCTGACTCCTCCCACTAATAATCTTGGCCAGCCAAAACCACATCAACCCTGAACCCCTCCACCGACAACGCCTGTACATTACGTTGCTTGCCTCACTACAAACCTTCCTAATCATAGCATTCGGCGCCACAGAAATCATTATATTCTATATCATGTTTGAAGCCACACTCATCCCAACCCTAATTATTATTACCCGATGAGGAAATCAAACCGAGCGCCTGAATGCCGGGACCTATTTTTTATTTTATACACTTGCAGGCTCCCTGCCACTATTAGTAGCCCTACTCCTATTACAACAATCATTAGGAACTCTATCCATGCTTACAATCCAATATAGCCAGCCCCTTAACTTACACTCCTGAGGGGATAAAATCTGATGGGCCGGCTGTCTAATTGCATTTCTAGTGAAGATACCGCTATATGGTGTACACCTATGACTTCCTAAAGCACATGTAGAAGCACCTGTAGCAGGCTCCATGGTCCTGGCGGCGGTATTATTAAAACTTGGTGGCTATGGAATAATGCGAATAATAATTATGCTTGACCCGCTCTCAAAAGAGCTAATCTACCCCTTTATTATTCTAGCCTTATGAGGTATCATTATGACAGGCTCCATCTGCCTACGACAGACGGACCTTAAGTCACTAATCGCCTACTCTTCTGTTAGCCATATAGGCCTAGTAGCAGGAGGCATTTTAATTCAAACCCCCTGGGGATTCTCCGGGGCAATTATTCTAATAATTGCCCACGGCTTAGTATCCTCAATACTATTTTGCCTAGCCAACACAGCCTATGAGCGAACCCATAGTCGAACCATAATCTTAGCTCGAGGCCTACAAATAATCTTTCCACTAACGGCAGTTTGATGGTTTATTGCTAACCTGGCTAACCTAGCATTACCCCCACTTCCAAACTTAATGGGGGAACTGATAATTATCACAACCCTATTCAACTGATCCCCCTGAACCATTATATTAACAGGAACAGGCACCCTTATTACAGCAGGCTACTCCTTATATATATTCTTGATATCCCAACGGGGCCCAACGCCCAATCACATCGTAAAACTAACACCCTTCCACACCCGAGAACATCTGTTAATAGCCCTTCACCTGGCTCCAGTTCTACTTCTTGTAGTAAAACCAGAACTTGTATGAGGCTGATGCTACTAGTAAGTATAATTTAATTAAAATATTAGATTGTGATTCTAAAGACAGGAGTTAAAATCCCCTTACTCACCAAGGAAGGACAGAAATCAATAAGTACTGCTAATTCTTATGCACCGGGGTTAAAATCCGCGGCTTCCTCGCGCTTCTGAAGGATAATAGCTCATCCGTTGGTCTTAGGAACCAAAGACTCTTGGTGCAAATCCAAGTAGAAACTATGAATTCAATAACACTAGTTATATCCTCCTCACTCATTTTGGTGATCATTATCCTTATTATCCCTCTATTAACAGCACTCAACCCAAACCCACAAAGTCGAGAGTGAGCAGATGCTCAAGTAAAAACCGCTGTCCGCATCGCATTTTTCATTAGCTTACTACCACTTACACTGTTCCTAGACCAAGGCCTAGAAAGTATCACCACAAACTGGCACTGAATAAACACCTACGTGTTCGACACAAGTATTAGCTTCAAGTTCGATCACTATTCCCTCATTTTCACACCAATCGCCCTGTATGTAACCTGGTCCATCCTAGAATTTGCACTATGGTATATACACTCGGACCCCTACATAACACGATTCTTCAAATATCTGTTACTATTTCTAGTAGCAATAATTATTCTAGTAACTGCTAATAATATATTTCAGCTGTTCATCGGCTGGGAAGGTGTTGGTATCATATCCTTCCTATTAATCGGATGGTGACACGGACGAGCAGACGCCAACACAGCTGCCCTTCAAGCTGTTATTTACAACCGAGTTGGAGACATTGGACTAATTTTAAGCATAGCCTGATTCGCAGTCAACTTAAACTCCTGAGAAATACAACAGATCTTCTTCTTATCAAAGGATTTAGACACATTAACCCCACTAGCAGGACTAATTCTAGCAGCAACAGGAAAATCGGCCCAATTTGGCCTACACCCCTGGCTTCCTTCTGCCATGGAGGGCCCTACCCCAGTATCTGCCCTACTCCACTCCAGCACCATGGTCGTGGCTGGAATCTTCCTACTAATTCGACTTCACCCCCTTATAGAAAACAATCAAGCCGCACTAACAATTTGTCTGTGTCTTGGTGCCCTAACCACCCTATTTACAGCCACTTGCGCCCTAACCCAAAATGACATTAAAAAGATCGTAGCTTTCTCAACATCTAGTCAACTAGGCCTAATAATAGTTACAATTGGCCTAAACCAACCACAGCTAGCATTCCTTCACATTTGCACCCATGCCTTCTTTAAAGCAATACTATTCCTATGCTCAGGATCAATTATCCACAGCCTTAACGATGAACAAGACATCCGAAAAATGGGAGGGTTACAAAACCTGATACCCGCCACATCTACCTGCCTCACAATTGGTAGCCTGGCATTAACAGGGACGCCATTCCTGGCCGGCTTTTTTTCAAAAGACGCTATTATTGAAGCCCTAAACACCTCGCACCTTAACGCCTGAGCCCTAATCCTTACACTTATCGCTACTTCTTTTACCGCGGTCTACAGCTTCCGAGTGATCTTCTTTGTTACCATAGGATCCCCGCGATTTCTCCCCCTACTTCCAATCAGTGAAAATAACCCATTAATAATTAACCCAATTAAACGACTTGCCTGAGGGAGCATTATTTCAGGACTTATCATTACATACAACTTCCTTCCCTTAAAAACGCCCGTCATGACAATACCCCCGACCCTTAAAATAGCAGCCCTTACAATTACCCTTGCCGGACTCCTTATGGCTATAGAACTCTCAGCTATGACTAGTAAACAACTTAAAATTACCCCTATGATCGGCCCCCACAACTTCTCAAACATACTCGGGTATTTCCCAACAGTAATCCACCGACTACCCCCTAAGCTTAACTTAACCCTAGGTCAGTCAGTCGCCAATAAGTTAGACCAGACATGATTTGAAATCTCGGGACCAAAAGGGCTAGCAATAAGCCAAATGACCTTATCAAAAATCACAAGTGACATTCAACAAGGAATAATTAAAACATACTTAACCATTTTTTTATTAACCACAGTCTTAGCTATCATACTGACGATTGTCTAAACCGCACGGAGAGTACCCCGACTTAGACCCCGAGTCAACTCCAGCACAACAAGCAACGTTAGAAGCAATACCCAGGCACAAATTACCAACATTCCCCCACCAAAAGAATAAATGACAGCCACACCCCCAACATCACCACGCAACATATAAAGCTCTTTCAACCCATCAACAGCTACCAAAGAACCCTCATATCACCCCCCTCAAAACAACCCACCTGCTAAAACCACCCCTAACAGATAAATCACTACATAAACAATAACAGAACGACTCCCTCAAGCCTCGGGAAAAGGATCAGCAGCTAAAGCTGCTGAATAGGCAAATACTACTAGCATCCCACCCAAGTAAATTAAAAAGAGAACTAAGGATAAAAAGGACCCCCCACACCCCACCAACAAACCGCAACCAACCCCTGCAGCTACTACTAACCCCAAAGCAGCAAAATAAGGAGTCGGATTAGAAGCAACAGCAATTAAACCCACAACCAGAGCCACCAATAACATCAACATAAAATAGGTCATAATTCTTGCTCGGACTTTAACCGAAACCAATGACTCGAAAAACCACCGTTGTAGTTCAACTACAAGAACAATAATGGCAAGCCTACGAAAAACACACCCCCTAATAAAAATCGCTAACGACGCGCTAGTCGACCTACCAACACCAGCAAATATCTCAGTATGATGAAACTTTGGGTCCCTTCTGGGACTATGTCTGGCTACACAAATTCTTACAGGACTATTCCTAGCCATACATTACACCTCAGACATCTCAACCGCATTCTCATCAGTAGCCCACATTTGCCGTGATGTAAATTACGGCTGACTCATCCGAAGCATCCACGCTAACGGGGCATCATTCTTTTTCATATGTGTTTACATTCACATTGCCCGAGGACTATACTACGGATCCTACCTATATAAAGAGACTTGAAACATTGGGGTGGTCCTCCTACTGTTAGTTATAATAACAGCTTTCGTCGGCTATGTACTCCCATGGGGTCAAATATCTTTCTGGGGAGCTACAGTAATTACAAACTTATTATCAGCAGTCCCATATATGGGAGATGCCCTTGTTCAATGAATTTGAGGCGGATTCTCCGTAGATAACGCAACGCTCACGCGGTTCTTCGCATTCCACTTCTTACTACCATTCGTCATCACCGCCGCAACCATCGTTCACCTCCTATTCCTACACGAAACAGGGTCAAACAACCCAGCCGGTCTGAACTCCGATGCAGATAAAATCTCCTTCCACCCGTACTTTTCGTACAAAGACCTCCTTGGCTTCGTACTAATACTACTAGCTCTCATATCTCTGACATTATTTTCCCCAAACCTACTTGGAGACCCAGACAATTTCACGCCTGCCAACCCGATAGTCACCCCACCCCACATCAAACCGGAGTGGTACTTCCTCTTTGCCTACGCCATCCTACGATCTATCCCAAACAAACTAGGGGGAGTTCTAGCATTACTGTTCTCTATTCTAGTCCTACTGCTGGTCCCAATCCTTCACACCTCAAAACAACGAGGACTGACCTTCCGCCCCCTCACCCAGTTTTTATTTTGAACACTCGTAGCGGACATACTAATCCTCACATGGATCGGAGGCATACCCGTAGAACACCCGTACGTGGTAATCGGCCAAGTCGCGTCGGCCCTCTACTTTGCACTTTTTCTCATCCTGTTCCCCCTAGCAGGCTGATTAGAAAATAAAGCCCTAAAATGAGCTTGCCCTAGTAGCTTAGTTTAAAAGCATCGGTCTTGTAATCCGAAGATCGGAGGTTAAATTCCTCCCTAGCGCCCAGAAAAAGGAGATTTTAACTCCCACCTCTGGCTCCCAAAGCCAGAATTCTAAATTAAACTATCTTCTGATAGTAACATGTATGTATTAGTGCATAATATGTATTATATTACATAATGCAATAGTACTAATATATGTATTATCACCATTCATTTATCTTAACCCCAAAGCAAGTACTAACGTCCAAATCGTACATAAAACTAAATTTTAAAACTCAGAAATAATTTATTTTAACCTGGGAAATAGATTAATCCCTTAAACTTGGCACTCAAATTTTTCCTTGAATTACTCAGCTAAGGTTTATATTAAACATATTAATGTAGTAAGAGACCACCAACCGGTTTACATTAAGGCATACTATTAATGATAGAATCAGGGACACAATATGTGGGGGTCGCACACTGTGAACTATTCCTGGTATCTGGTTCCTATTTCAGGTACATAATTTTATTTACCCCCACTATTCGGATAACTATATCTGGCATCTGATTAATGAGTGTAAATTACATACTCCTCGTTACCCAACATGCCGGGCGTTCTATTTATATGCATAGGGTTCTCTTTTTTAGGTTTCCTTTCATTTTGCATTTCAGAGTGCAGGCTCAAACCAATATCAAGGTTGTATATTTCCTTGGTATAGTTGAAGTAGGTTCATTATTAAAAGACATAACTTAAGAATTACATCTTAATATCTCAAGTGCATAACATATACACTACTTCTTCAACTTACCCTTATATATCTGCCCCCCTTTTGGTTTCTGCGCGACAAACCCCCCTACCCCCTACGCTCACAGAATCCTGTTATCCTTGTCAAACCCCGAAACCAAGGAAGGTCCGAGAACGTGCCAGCTAGCGAGTTGAAATGTGGGCTAGCCATCCGCGCTGTGTATATATATGTGCACATCGCGTCTATACACCCTATAAAATACCCCAAATTTTAGCCTGCCAGACTCTACTAAAAATTTTAAAAATTTCTCAATGCTAAAATTTTGAATATTCTCCAGC